CTTTCCGTACCTTCACCTAATTCATCGATCTTACTAACCACAATAGATCAAATAGCAATGGATACGACTATTCCAACAGTTAGACCTTTCTTTGATATGGATTCTCTATTCCTAATGGCTGTGGTACGGAAAATACTGTGTAAAGAAAAGAGTAGAGTAGACAAGGAATGAAAATCTCCCTCTCGGTCTATGATACCTAAATGAAAGAAAAATCCGGATCAAACCCTTATTTATCTTAACCTTAGGTTAATTTACTTCGCCGAAAGGGAGCAAAATGGGTCGAACCCTTATTCTTATTAGTGTTGATTTTATTTTTGTTAGGTTTAAGTCTGACGAGAATAATATTCTACAACTAGCAATTCATTTATTTTCAAACCGACCCATTTACTATCTATTATTTGATTGACTAATCCTTTATATTGGAATGGTTGAAGAGTCAAATGGTTTGGCAATTCCTCATGGGGGGATGAATCGAGAGAATTTTGAATTAGAACTTTAGATTTTTGTTCATCCCTCGCCGCAATAGTATCTCGGGGTTTGCAGCGATAACTTGGTATATCTACTATACGACCATTGACTAAAATATGTCTATGGTTAACTAATTGGCGAGCTCCCGGAATAGTCGGAGCCATACCCAAGCGAAAAAGAATGTTATCAAGACGCATTTCAAGTAATTGTAGTAAAACCTGACCTGTTGACCCTTTTGCCTTTCCGGCGATACGAACGTATTTAAGTAATTGTCGTTCTGTAAGACCATAATGAAAACGCAATTTTTGTTTTTCTTCTAGGCGAATTCGATATTGGGATTTTTTCCCGGAACGCGATTGATTTCTAAGATCACTTCCAGCTCTGGGCCTTTTATTAGTTAGCCCTGGTAAAGCCCCCAGGCGGCGTATTTTTTTGAAACGAGGACCTCGGTAACGCGACATAAAGACTCCTTCTTCTTATTTATATTTAATTATTAATTCTTATTGATGAAATTTCATTCTACAGAATAAATCTAAACTAAAAATGAACTAAATTCTAAATAAAGCGAAATTTACTGAAGTATTATTCTATTAAAGAATAATGAGATGAGTTGGATAAATATCCAGATCTTTATATTCTATATATAGAAAAAGAAAAGGATTCTTTTCGTTAGATAGTTGGAAATTCCTATCACATAATAAATCAAGGACTTTTGCCAAAAGAGGAATACATTTTTTTTTCAATATTCTTTGATTTCAAAGATGCATTATCAATCATGTAAAACATAGAATAAAATAAATAGAGAAAAGCCGACTATCGGAATCGAACCGATGACCATCGCATTACAAATGCGATGCTCTAACCTCTGAGCTAAGCAGGCTCACATAACATAAATTCGACATGTATAAGAATTCAATAAACTCTTAGAATCTTTGCTATTCACTATTATACTATTTTTATACTATTTTAATTCTTAGCTATTCATAATGAATATTAATATATTAAAATATTAAAGAATAGAATATAGAATTTCAAATAACTGTTAAATATTATAGAAGATAACGATTAATCTAGCGATATAGAATTTCCATTTTTCTTTTTTATCACAATTAAATATTCTTTTTTTTTTTTTTTAATATGATTTGATTTTTGAATTCAAAAATCAAATCATATTAAAAAAAAAGAATCGACCGTTCAAGTATTCGAAATTTCATGGGTAAATGAGTGGAAGAGAGACAGATGTATAGCGTATGTATCCACCTATATTGAATTGCCGATACAGAAATGATAAAATCGTTTTTGATTGGACCGAATATAAGCCTCCTATAGATATAGAAGATGAAAGAAGATAGATAAGAAATCAAAGACAAAGAGGAGAACTTTTTCGAGACAGGAATCGGCATCTATCTAATGAATTCAACGGTTCCGGTATAAATGAAAGAAAAAGGGGAACGAGATCACAATGAGATTTTCATCTCAAAAAGGGGGATATGGCGAAATCGGTAGACGCTACGGACTTAATTGGATTGAGCCTTGGTATGGAAACTTACTAAGTGATAACTTTCAAATTCAGAGAAACCCTGGAATTAATAAAAATGGGCAATCCTGAGCCAAATCACGTTTTCCGAAAACAAACAAAGGTTCAGAAAGCGAAAATCAAAAAGGATAGGTGCAGAGACTCGATGGAAGCTGTTCTAACGAATGGAGTTGATTGTCTTACGTTAGTAGAGGAATCCTTCTATCGAAACTTCAGAAAAGATGAAGGATAAACCTGTATACATAATAGAGAAGAATTGTTGTCAATTGATTCCATATTGAAGAAAGAATCGAATATTCATTGATCAAACCATTCACTCCATAATCTGATAGATCTTTTGAAGAACTGATTAATCGGACGAGAATAAAGATAGAGTCCCGTTCTACATGTCAATACCGGCAACAATGAAATTTATAGTAAGAGGAAAATCCGTCGATTTCAAAAATCGTGAGGGTTCAAGTCCCTCTATCCCCAAAAAGACCATTTGGCTCCCTA